CGATTTTTGTTTTTTAACAGTTTGGGGAATGGAAACTGAACTTCCTTTTGGTTCTCCCCGAAAAAGACGTTCCTTTTTTGAACCCATTTTCAAAGAACTCAAAAAAAAAATAAAAAAATTGCAAAAAGGGTCTTTTCAAGTTATACAGTTTTTAAAGGAAAGAACAAAATTTTTTCTAAACATCTCAAAAGAAACAAAAAAATGGGTCATCAAAAGAATTCTATTTATAAAAAGAATAATAAAAGAACTTTTAAAAACAAATCCCCTTCTATTCTTTGGATTAAGAGAAATATCTGAATTGAGTGAAACTAAAAAAGAAAAAGATTCGATAATGAGTAATCGGATGATTCACGAAGCGTCCATTGAAATTCAATTTATGGATTTGAAAGATTTTTCATTGACAGAAAAAAAAATGAAAGATCTGGCTGATAGAACAACCACAATCAGGAATCAAATAGATAAAATTACAAAGGATAAGAAGAACGGATTTTTAACTCCGGAACTAAATAATAAAATAACCATTAGTTCTAATAAAAAAAGTTCTCCTGTTAAACTAGTACAACCAATAAAAAATATTTCGCAGAAATTAAAAAGAAGAAATGTTCGATTCATCCGTAAATCATATTTTTTTATAATATTTTTAATTGAAAGGATATATATAGATATCGTTCTATCTATCATTTATATTCCGAGGATCAAAACACAACCTTTTTTTGAATTGTCAAAACAAATCCTTGATAAATACATTTCCAATAATGAAACAAATAAAGAAAAAATTAATAAAACAAATAAAAATACACTTGGCTTTATTTCGACTATAAAAAAATCTCCTTTTGGTATTAGTAAGAAGAATTTCAAAAGAATTTTTGACTTATCCTCCTTGTCACAAGCATATGTATTTTACAAATTATACCAAAACCAACTTATTAACTTGTATAAGTTAAGATATGTTCTTGAATATTACGGAACGTCTCTTTTTCTTAAGAATGAAATAAAGAATTTTTTCGAAGAACAAGAAATATTTCATTCTAAATTACGACATAAAAATATTTTTCATTCTGGAATGAATCAATGGAAAAACTGGTTAAGAGTTCATTATCAATATGATTTATCCCCAATTAGATGGTATCGTTTAGTACCCCCAAAATGGCGAACTAAAATCAATCAACAACGTATGGATCAGAATAAAGATTTAAACAAAAGATATTCTGATGAAAAAACAGACCAATTAATTCATTACAAAAAGGTAAATTTAAATGATTTTGAAGTAAATTCATTACCGAATCAAAAATATAACTTTCAAAAACACTATAGGTATGATCTTTTCTCATATAAATCTATTAATTATGAAAATAAGAAGCATTCATATATTTATGTATCACCATTGGGTATAAATAATAAAGAGAAGATTTCTTATGATTACAATATACATAAGGGTATATTATTTAATATGTCAGGAAGTCTTATTCCTATCAACAATTTTCTAGGGGAAGATGATATTATGAATCTGAAGAAAATTTCAGATAGAAAATATTTTGATTGGAAAATTTTCCATTTTTGTCTTAGAAAAAAAGTCGATATTGAGTCCTGGATCGATACCAATGGTAATAAAAATGCTAAGGCTGAGGTTAATAATTATGAACTAATTGACAAAATTACAAAAAAGGGTCTTCCTTATCTTACAATCTATAAAAATCAAAAAATCCGGCCATCCAAGAAAAAAAAAAACCTTTTTGATTGGATGGGAATGAATGAAGAAATACTAAGTCGTCCTATATCGAATCTGAAACTTTGGTTCTTCCCAGAAATTATCCTATTTTATAATACATATAAAATTAAACCGTGGATCATACCAATCAAATTACTTCTTTTCAATTTGAATAGAAATGAAAATGTTAGTGAAAATCAAAATATCAATAGAAAGAGAAAGGGGGATGTTTTTATATTATCAAATGAAAAAAAAATTATTGAATTAAAGAATCGAAATCAAGAAGAAAAAGAATCCACAGGCCGAGGTAATCTTGAATCAGATGCACAAAACCAAGAGAATCTTGGATCGGTTCTCTCAAAGCAAGAAAAAGATATTGAAGAAGATTCTGCAGGTTCGAATATGAAAAAACGTAGAAAGAAAAAGCAATACAAGAGCAACACAGAAGCAGAGCTTGATTTCTTCCTAAAAAGGTATTTACGTTTTCAATTGAGATGGAATGATTCTTTAAATCAAAAAATTATCAATAATATCAAAGTATATTGTCTCCTGCTTAGATTGATAAATCCAAAAGAAATTGCTATATCCTCTATTCAAAGGGGAGAAATGAGTTTGGATATTCTGATGATTCAAAAGGATTTAACTCTTACAGAATTGATGAAAAAGGGGATATTAATTATCGAACCGGTTCGTTTGTCTATAAAAAATGACGGAAAATTTCTTATCTATCAAATGATAAATATTTCATTGGTTCATAAGAGTAAGTCCCCAATTAACCAAAGATATCGAGAAAAAGGCTATATTGATAAGAAAAATTTTGATAAATCCATTGCAAGACATCAAGGAATGCCCGAAAACGGGGACAAAAATTGTTCTGATTTGTTTGTTCCTGAAAAAATTTTATCCACTAAACGGCAAAGAGAATTAAGAATTCTAATTTCTTTCTATTCAAGTAATAGAAATGTTATACATAAAAATCCAGTATTTTTCAAATACATAAAAAACTGTAGTGAAGTTTTGGATAAAACCAAAAGAGATAAAAATAAACTAATTAAATTAAAGCTCTTTCTTTGGCCTAATTATCGATTAGAGGATTTAGCTTGTATGAATCGATATTGGTTTGATACTAATAATAGCAGTCGTTTTAGTATGGTAAGGATACATATGTATCCACGATTGTAAATTCGGTAAAAAGACCCTTTCATATGCATTCTCTACCCTATCTGATATATGAAAGAAAGAGACGCATACATCCATTTTTTTTACATTCCATTCTTATAACTGAATACTAATTCAATGCACGTATCAATATCCATTAGATCTATAAATGAATCAACAGAATCTTCTTTTTTTTATTTGAGTTTTTTTAAGTTAATAATAGTTTTTCCTTTTTTTTTTTGAGTGTAGAAATATGCCCTCTTTTCCTATTCGTATCCAAATAAAATTGAAAACTGGATTAATTAATTTTATTTGAAAAATTGAGTTGATAAAATTAGGAGTTCGTAAAGAAATTAAGATTATTGTATATACAAACTAAAAATGAGTAGCATTATTCTTACTGATTGGTAAAATTTATTTATTGAATTGTAAAAAGAAAAAGAAAAAGAAAAAGGATAGAAGGTTCCGTTTTATGGTAAAAAATTCATTCATTTCCGTTATTTCACAAGAAGAAAAAAAAGAAAACAGTGGGTCTGTTGAATTTCAAGTATTTAGCTTCACCAATAAGATACGAAGACTTACTTTACATTTGGAATTGCACAGAAAAGACTATTTATCTCAGAGAGGTCTACGTAAAATCCTGGGAAAACGGCAACGGCTTCTGTCTTATTTGTCAAAGAAAAATAAAACACGTTATAAAGAATTAATTAGTCGGCTGGATATTCGGGAATCAAAAACTCGTTAAGTTGAAAAGTAGCCTGAATTATTTGATTTACCAGATCTTGAATTTTGATGAAATTCTTTTCGTTTTCAGCAATTCATGAAAGAATGAATCGAGGAATAACCTATGAATGTAACAACTACAAGAAAAGACCTCATGATAGTCAATATGGGACCTCACCACCCATCAATGCATGGTGTTCTTCGGCTCATCCTTACTCTAGATGGTGAAGATGTTATTGATTGTGAGCCGATATTGGGTTATTTACACAGAGGGATGGAAAAAATTGCGGAAAACAGAACAGTTATACAATATCTGCCTTATGTAACACGTTGGGATTATTTAGCGACTATGTTCACAGAAGCAATAACTGTAAATGGACCTGAACAGTTGGGGAATATTCAAGTACCTAAAAGAGCCAGTTATATCAGAGTAATTATGTTAGAGTTGAGTCGTATAGCTTCTCATCTCTTATGGCTTGGCCCTTTTATGGCAGATATTGGTGCACAGACTCCCTTTTTCTATATTTTCCGAGAAAGAGAATTAGTATATGATCTATTTGAAGCTGCCACCGGTATGAGAATGATGCATAATTATTTTCGTATCGGAGGAGTCGCAGCCGATCTACCTCATGGATGGATAGATAAATGTTTAGATTTCTGTGATTATTTTTTAACAGCGGTTTATGAATATCAAAAACTTATTACGCGGAATCCTATTTTTTTAGAACGAGTTGAAGGGGTAGGCATTATTGGTGGAGAAGAAGCAATAAATTGGGGTTTATCAGGACCGATGCTACGAGCTTCTGGAATACAATGGGATCTTCGTAAAGTTGATCATTATGAATGTTATGACGAATTTGATTGGGAAATCCAGTGGCAAAAAGAAGGAGATTCATTAGCTCGTTATTTAGTCCGAATCAGTGAAATGACAGAATCTATAAAAATTATTCAACAGGCTCTGGAAGGAATTCCTGGGGGACCTTATGAGAATTTAGAAATCCGATCCTTTGATAGAGAAAAAGATCCAGAATGGAATGATTTTGAATATCGATTCATTAGTAAAAAACCTTCCCCCACTTTTGAATTGCCGAAGCAAGAACTATATGTAAGAGTTGAAGCTCCAAAGGGAGAATTGGGAATTTTTTTAATGGGAGATCAGAGTGGGTTTCCTTGGAGATGGAAAATTCGCCCACCCGGTTTTATCAATTTACAAATTCTTCCTCAGTTAGTTAAAAGAATGAAATTGGCTGATATTATGACAATACTAGGTAGCATAGATATCATTATGGGAGAAGTAGATCGTTGAAATGATAATTGATACAACAGAAGTACAAGATATCAATGCTTTTTCCAGATTGGAATCCTTCAAAGAGTTCTATGGAATCATATGGATGCTTGTACCTATTTTGAGTCTTATATTGGGAATTACAATAGGTGTACTCGTAATTGTGTGGTTAGAAAGAGAAATATCCGCAGGAATACAACAACGTATTGGACCTGAATATGCCGGCCCTTTGGGAATTCTGCAAGCTCTAGCCGATGGGACAAAACTAATTTTCAAAGAGAATATTCTCCCGTCTCGAGGGGATACTCGTTTATTCAGTATAGGACCATCCATAGCAGTTATATCCATTTTACTAAGTTATTCAGTAATTCCTTTTAGCAATCACCTTGTTTTATCTGATCTCAATATCGGTGTTTTTTTATGGATTGCCATTTCAAGTATTGCTCCCATCGGACTTCTTATGTCAGGATATGGATCAAATAATAAATATTCCTTTTTAGGTGGTCTACGAGCTGCGGCTCAATCAATTAGTTATGAAATTCCATTAACTCTTTGTGTGTTATCAATATCTCTACGTGCGATTCGGTTAAACATAAACTTTTCTTTACTTCTTTCTTTTTAGTAAAAAAATGGAATAGATATCTTCATTGTTTTATTCATTATTCAGGTTGATGAATTAAATCAGATAGTTATATGAGTGAAAGAAAACAGCTTCTAAATTAGCAGTAAAAAAATGGAGTCTCATCTCCTACGTACAAGAATTAAAAGAAAATAAAGATAAGCAAGACCTTTACCCCAAGATTGGTTGATTAGTCATCCTAGCTTGAAGCGGGCTCAAAAGATCAACCGTATATAGTTTTTATGATCCTTGCTATGTAGTACTATAACGGACGATTGAGTAAAAATAAGTGGATGGTTAGGAACACCAAAATACATAAAGGATTAGTAATGGAGATTTTTTATGTAAATTATCCAAACAAAAGGGTATTTTTCATAACATAAAAAGAATGCTAATTGGGGCTTTAAGTTGGTAGAAATGATCAAGCAGTACTCCTCACGATTCCGATCCAGAGTATGCTCCTATCCACAGATTAAAAAAAAATGACTATCAGGAACGAAATAATCCTTTTTTTTTTTTAACTCCCTTTTTAAGAAAGAAGAAGAGGAACGAAAAAAAAAAAGATCTTTTTATTCTTTCATATATTCATAGAGATAGTGTGTCATGATTCATGAAATAATGAAATGTATAATTTTTTTTTTCGTAATCGAAAAGGATGGGTTGAAATATCTATTGATATTTTTACAAGGAGTATTTTATTGAAGGATTAAGTTATTACTCACAACAAAGAAAAATTCAAATTATTAAGGGACGAGATCAATTCAGAAGTGCTTTTTAGTTATTATTATAGCATCTAGCAGACAGAATTCCATTGGTTTAATTCGGGATCTTCCAATAGGTTTTTACTTTCTTATATATATATTTATATTACAACCATATCAAGATAAATAATATTGGCTTCGGTCCTTTTAAATTTATTTATGGCCCCCGAGGAGCCGTATGAGGTGAAAATCTCATGTACGGTTTTGTAATAGCGATGGGAACAGTGATGTTATCACCGACTATGATTATCTAATAGTTCAAGTACAGTTGATATAGTTGAGGCCCAATCAAAATATGGTTTTTGGGGATGGAATTTGTGGCGTCAACCTATAGGATTTCTTGTTTTTCTAATATCTTCCCTAGCAGAATGTGAGAGATTACCTTTTGATTTACCAGAAGCAGAAGAAGAATTAGTAGCAGGTTATCAAACTGAGTATTCTGGTATCAAATTCGGTTTATTTTACGTTGCTTCCTATCTAAATCTATTAGTTTCTTCTTTATTTGTAACAGTTCTTTACTTGGGTGGTTGGAATATCTCTATTCCGTACATATTTGTTCCCGAGCTATTTGAAATAAATAAAGTAGGTAGAGTTTTTGGAACGACAATTGGTATTTTTATTACATTAGCTAAAACTTATTTGTTTTTGTTCATTTCTATTACAACAAGATGGACTTTGCCTAGGCTAAGAATGGACCAATTATTAAATCTTGGATGGAAATTTCTTTTACCCCTTTCTCTCGGTAATCTATTATTAACAACTTCTTCCCAACTTCTTTCACTGTAAAGGAAAAAGGAATACGATATTCTATATTTACGACTTTTCTCAAACAAGAGAAAGAAACAAACATAAAATTTTTTATAGATCTTTACGATATGTTCCCTATGGTAACTGGGTTCATGAATTATGGTCAACAAACAGTACGAGCTGCAAGGTACATTGGTCAAGGGTTCATGATTACCTTATCCCACGCAAACCGTTTACCTGTAACTATTCAATATCCTTATGAGAAATTAATTACATCGGAACGTTTCCGTGGCCGAATCCATTTTGAATTTGATAAATGTATTGCTTGTGAAGTATGTGTTCGTGTATGTCCGATAGATCTCCCCGTTGTTGATTGGAAATTTGAAACCGGTATTCGAAAGAAACGATTACTTAATTACAGTATTGATTTCGGAATTTGTATATTTTGTGGTAACTGCGTTGAGTATTGTCCAACAAATTGTTTATCAATGACTGAAGAATATGAACTTTCGACCTATGATCGTCACGAATTAAATTATAATCAAATTGCTTTGGGTCGTTTACCAATGTCAGTAATTGACGATTATACAATTCGAACAATTTTGAATTCACCCCAAATAAAATAAAAAACGTAAAAACTCTTTGATTAAAGAGTAATTTCCAATTATCAAGGTTCAATTTGATCTAATCTAAAGGAATGAGTTCTTTATTTTTTTTCTTGGTCAATAACTATAAATTCTGACCAACTGTTAATTGGTTGGTGAGAAGGGCGACTAAAATGGAATTGAAATATATATATATATATATATATTTAATATACGTAATTATATATTTCTATAAATAAATATAGTTTCGAACTAAACGACCCTTTTTCTTTCGAGTGAAAAAGGACATTGGTCCACCAATTCTACCTACATCAATTTAAATTTAACCCCAGGCGATTAGAATTTATTCAATTAGGAGCATATAGGATATTATAAAAAAATTTCCCGGTCGGGTCAATAAAATCATGAAAACATTTCGATTTATTTATTAAAAAAAAAAATGGATTTGCCTGGACCAATACATGATTTTCTTTTAGTTTTTCTGGGATCAGGTCTTATAGTAGGAGCTCTAGGAGTAGTGTTATTTACTAATCCAATTTTTTCTGCCTTTTCGTTGGGATTGGTTCTTGTTTGCATATCCTTATTTTATATGCCATCAAACTCCCCTTTTGTAGCGGCTGCACAACTCCTTATTTACGTGGGAGCTATAAATGTTTTAATCATATTTGCTGTAATGTTCATGAATGGTTCAGAATATTACAAAGATTTGAACCTTTGGACTGTTGGTGATGGGATTACTTCGTTGGTTTGTACAAGTATTTTTATTTCACTAATTAGTACTATTCTAGATACGTCTTGGTACGGGATTATTTGGACGACAAAATCAAATCAGATTATAGAGCAAGATTTGATAAGTAATAGTCAACAAATTGGAATTCATTTATCAACCGATTTTTTTCTTCCATTTGAACTGATTTCGATAATACTTTTAGTTGCTTTGATAGGTGCAATTGCTGTTGCTCGGCAATGATAAATCTTTATAATCGTTAACAGCAATCAAAATTCAACCCTGTTCTGTGTTATCAAATTCATTTATCTTCAATTCTATTTGAAGACTATAAAAAAAAATTATTTTATTTTTTTTTTTCAAATACCATTCTCTTGCTTTGTACTTATTATAGTAAATCGACTCGTTTGAATTCTTGTTCGTATTGAAATGAATCCAAATTAATAAGGAGCTGGTCAATGATACTCGAACATGTACTTGTTTTGAGTGCCTATTTATTTTCTATCGGTATCTATGGATTGATCACGAGCCGAAATATGGTTAGGGCCCTTATGTGTCTTGAACTTATACTGAATGCAGTTAATATAAATTTCGTAACATTTTCGGATTTTTTTGATAGTCGACAATTAAAAGGAGATATTTTCTCAATTTTTGTTATAGCTATTGCAGCCGCCGAAGCCGCTATTGGGCTAGCTATTGTTTCGTCAATTTATCGTAACAGAAAATCAACTCGTATCAATCAATCGAATTTATTGAATAAATAAAATGAATAAATTAAGTAATATCAATTATAGAAATTAGACTATTCATCAATTTTAATTATCATCAACTTCAATTAGTTTGAATTTCAATCGGCATGTATGATACGTAGATTTGAGAAAAAAGGAAAAAATCAAAGCATCTTGGCCCAATCTCATGAGTCGATCCAGAATTAGATTGATTGGAAAAATTCTGGTAAAATCATTGATTCATCTGGTGTCTAAATATACGATTCTTTTATAAGTTTACTAGATCGAAAATTTATGGCATTCAAAAAGTTATAGATCCAATGTCACATTCAGTAAAGATTTATGATACCTGTATAGGATGTACTCAATGTGTCCGAGCCTGCCCAACAGATGTATTAGAAATGATACCTTGGGATGGATGTAAGGCTAAGCAAATAGCTTCTGCTCCAAGAACAGAAGACTGTGTCGGTTGTAAGAGATGTGAATCCGCCTGCCCAACGGATTTTTTGAGCGTTCGGGTTTATTTATGGCATGAAACAACTCGAAGCATGGGTCTAGCTTATTAATACGTTCCGGAAAAAACCACTTAAATACTTTTTGAATACAGTTGATTTTTTTTTACCGACAAAAACCCGTGCTCAAAAAATAGAAAAATCTTATTATTTTTTTTTTTTGAGCACGGGTTTTTTTGTCCAAATGTATCTTGTCTTTACCACGAATTATTTTCCTTGGTTAACAATAATTGTAGTTTTGCCGATATTGGCAGGTTCTTTTATTTTCTTTCTCCCTCATAGAGGAAATAAAGTAATTAGGTGGTATACTATATGTATATGTATCTTAGAGCTTCTTTTAACAACCTATACATTCTGTTCTCATTTCCAATTGGACGATCCATTAACCCAGTTAGCAGAGGATTATAAATGGATCAATTTTTTTGATTTTTATTGGAGATTGGGAATAGATGGACTTTCTATAGGACCTATTTTACTGACGGGATTTATTACCACTTTAGCTATTTTAGCGGCTCGGCCAATTACTCGGGATTCCCGATTTTTCCATTTTCTGATGTTAGCAATGTACAGCGGTCAAATAGGATTATTTTCTTCTCGAGACCTTTTACTTTTTTTCATCATGTGGGAGTTTGAATTAATTCCCGTTTATCTACTTCTATTGATGTGGGGGGGAAACAAACGTCTCTATTCAGCTACAAAGTTCATTTTGTATACTGCGGGAGGGTCCATTTTTCTATTAATAGGGGTTTTGGGTATTGGTTTATACGGTTCTAATGAACCAACATTAAATTTTGAAACATTAGCTAATCAATCGTATCCTGCGGCACTGGAAATAATATTCTATATTGGATTTCTTATTGCTTTTGCTGTCAAATCACCGATTATACCCTTACATACATGGTTACCAGACACCCACGGGGAGGCACATTATAGTACTTGTATGCTTCTAGCTGGAATTTTATTAAAAATGGGAGCCTACGGGTTGGTTCGGATCAATATGGAAATTTTACCCCACGCCCATTCCCTGTTTTCTCCCTGGTTGATTACAATAGGCGCAATACAAATCATCTATGCAGCTTCAACATCCCCGGGTCAACGTAATTTAAAAAAAAGAATAGCCTATTCCTCTATATCTCATATGGGTTTCATAATTATTGGAATTGGCTCTATAACAGATACGGGACTCAATGGAGCCGTTTTACAAATAATCTCTCATGGATTTATTGGGGCTGCTCTTTTTTTCTTGGCAGGAACGAGTTATGATAGAATACGTCTTCTTTATCTCGACGAAATGGGTGGAATGGCTATTCCCCTTCCAAAAATATTTACGATGTTCAGTATCTTATCGATGGCTTCCCTTGCATTACCGGGCATGAGCGGTTTTGTTGCAGAATTATTAGTATTTTTTGGAATAATTACCAGTCAAAAATATCTTTTAATGCCAAAACTACTAGTTACTTTTTTAATGGCAATTGGAATCATATTAACGCCTATTTATTTATTATCCATGATACGTCAAATGTTCTATGGATACAGGCTATTTAATGTTCCAAACTCTTATTTTTTTGATTCTGGACCGCGAGAGTTATTTGTTTCGATCTCTATCCTTCTACCAATAATAGGTATCGGTATTTATCCGGATTTCGTTCTTTCATTATCAGTTGACAAGGTGGAAGCTATTATATCTAATTATTTTTATCGATAGTTTTCAGGAAAAAAGAACAAATCAAAAAGCAATCCTATTTGTTTGGATATTGCTCGTTGTACAATGAGAAAGAAGTCTTTTTTCTCTTAAGCTTAAGTGGGATTTTCTCTTAAGTTTTAAGTTAAGTAAAAATGAATTGGAATTGTAACCAGATGGATTTGGCCTTTGTGAGAACCATTTGAATCAAGTAGTGTAGTGATTCAAATGGTTCTCGACAGTTTATTTCTTATTTTATATTCTTACTTAATATATAATAATATATAATATTTCTTATTTATAGAATATATAAATATAGGTATATATTCTATCTTTGTATTCGTCAGGATATTTTTCATTTAATTAGATCCTAATGTAAATTAAATGAACCATAACTATGTAATCCTATTCCTAATAAATTTACTCCAAAATAGCATATCCAAATGATAAGAAAGCCCATAGAAGCCACAATTGCGGAATTTGCACTTTCAAAAATTTTAGTTGTTCGAGTATGTAAATAAATCCCAAATATGGTCCAAGTAATAAATGCCCAAGTTTCTTTTGGGTCCCAATTCCAATAGGATCCCCATGCCTCATTAGCCCATACTGCTCCCGAAAGAATACCTATGGTTAAAAAGATAAACCCTAAACTAATAATACGATAACTCCAATGATCTAATTGTTGAATCAGTTGAGCCTTGTAATAATTTCTAAAAGAAAAAAAAGAAGTGCTTAGTAAAACTTTGTTTCTTTCATTCATGTATTGGATCTCTCCAAAGAAAAAAGACTCGTTTAAAAAATTATTGTTTTTACTAAAAATCCTTAGAACTTTTCGAAATGTAATGACTAAGAGAGCTACTGATAATAAAGATCCACATAAAAGAGCTGCATAGCCCAATACCATCATACTTACGTGCATCATTAACCAATGGGATTGGAGAGCAGGCACTAATATTTCTGACTGATGCATTTCTGCTAGCAGACCTGAAGTAACAAAGCCTTGGGTAAAAAGAGTAGTTGGCGCGGTTATCGCGCTTAAATAATTTTTATGTTTTTTAACATATGGAACCATATGAATAATGGAAAAACTCCATGAAAGAAAAATTAAAGATTCATATAAATTACTTAATGGTAAATGGCCCGAATAAATCCAACGAGTGACTAATAATCCTGTTATACAGAAAAAAGTAGCTATCATCCCTTTTTCTGACGAATCATATAGTCCTATGATTTCGTCGACTGATAAGCTTATCAAATAAATTGTAATTACAATTGAAACGATCGAAAAGGATATATGAGTTAATATATGTTCTAAAGTAGAAAATATCATAATAAAAGGGGGGGGGGGGGGTTACAAATTTATACGGAATTGAAATTAAGAATTGAATTTATTATAGGACTTATTATATCTCTTGTATAAGATGCCATGCCGCCACTCGGACTCGAACCGAGATGCTCTAGCACTGCTTCCTAAGAGCAGCGTGTCTACCGATTTCACCATAGCGGCGTAGGGGATTTGGAATAATAATAATCTATTTTTAGTTAATCGTCGAGATTGAAGGAGTCAATTCAATCTTTTTTTGAATTAAAATTAATGAGAAAAAAATCGTTTCGTTTCAATATTCAATATAAATATGCATTGAAAGATTCCAATAAAAATCTTTATTATCCTTTTGTTGATAATAAGATGTTTTATTTTTCCGAGGACATTTTCGTAGTTTCTACTCTATAAAAATGGAAATCTTGTAACTAAATAATTATGACTTCGATCTAAGCATATAACTTAAAAAAAGTTCTTTCGTATTTGCATTTTTGAATATTTTTCTAAAATTTATTTCTCATTTATTTTATAGATTTTATAAATCTAAACTAAAAAATGCATTTATTCAATGAACATAAAAATACTTTTTATGGATCATAGTGCATAGTGTGACATCCAAGGAATTATGTAAATTTTTGTAGGTCCTTAGAAATTTTTATTTAGGATTTAGTAGACCGATTAAATATTGGTCTAAACATCTTGTCTAACGAAAAAGTTTTTTAGTCTTATTTTATGTAGAAAATAAAAAAAAAAACATATTTATTATTGGGACAAGTGAACCGATGGGGAAGATAAGAATCCCCATTCGGAAATGAGAAAATATATTAAAAAAGGGGGTACCATTTTCAGATTTAGATGATTTAATCCAGCGTTTGGTTATTTATTTGTCGTACAAAAAAACTTTTAGAATTCCCGGTTGAAAGAGACTTCGCTAACGAAAAAGCTTTCAACGCTGCCCAATATGCCTTTTTTTTCCAAATATTTTTACGAATACGTTTTTTTGATATAGAAGTACGTTTTTTTGGAACTGCCATGAAAAATTTTAAAAGTTATTCATTTCTATAGTTGGATGTGAAAGACATCTATTATTCAAACAATTCAAATTTTTCTTTCCTTTTCCAGATATTGTATAGAATAAAAAAAAAAAAGTTTTTTAGAGTCAAGTTATGGGCCATCTTATTATTACTATTATATTAGTCATATCAAAATAAAGTAATGTATTAAGTAGTCTATTTTGGTCTAATTCTTTTTCCTTGCTCTATAGATATAAATTATCGTAATACGTAATATTAATTGAAATTTTTTTGTATCTTCCTAAAAATCTTACTTAATATATTAATAAAAAAATTTGTAATCGTAACTTGGTTATATTCATATCATTTGACCAATTTGACCTTCTTGATTTGAATATTTGAAGTATTGAAAAAAAAAAAAAGATTGAGAAAAATTTAGAGAAAATTTTATTTTTATTTTCCATATCTTGATTTTTTATTGAACCTAAAAAAGTCATAAGAGCCGGTGAATCAGAAATAATTAATTAAGAATAAAACAAGAATAAAAAGGTTTTTTATTATGGAATATGCATATCAATATTCATGGATTATACCTTTCATTCCACTACCAGTTCCTATGTTAATAGGAGTGGGACTTCTACTCTTTCCAACGCCAACAAAAAATCTTCGTCGTATGTGGGCTTTTCCTAGTATTTTACTGTTAAGTATAGTTATGATTCTTTCAGTCTATCTATCTATTCAGCAAATAAATAGAAGTTCTATCTGTCAATATGTATGGTCTTGGACCATTAATAATGATTTTTCTTTAGAATTCGGTTACTTAATCGATCCACTTACTTCTATTATGTTAATGTTAATTACTACCGTTGGAATTTTGGTTCTTTTTTATAGTGATAATTATATGTCTCATGATCAAGGATATTTGAGATTTTTTGCTTATCTGAGTTTTTTCAATACTTCAATGTTGGGATTAGTTACTAGTTCTAATTTGATACAAATTTATATTTTTTGGGAATTAGTTGGAGTGTGTTCTTACCTATTAATAGGTTTTTGGTTCACGCGACCTATTGCGGCAACTGCTTGTCAAAAAGCGTTTGTAACAAATCGCGTAGGGGATTTTGGTTTATTATTAGGAATTTTAGGTCTTTATTGGATAACGGGCAGTTTTGAATTTAGGGATTTGTTCGAAATATTCAATAACCTGATTTATAATAATGAAGTTAATTTTCTATTTGTTACTTTGTGTTCCTTTCTTTTATTTGCTGGTGCAGTTGCTAAATCGGCACAGTTCCCTCTTCATGTATGGTTGCCTGATGCCATGGAAGGCCCTACTCCTATTTCGGCTCTTATCCACGCTGCTACTATGGTAGCGGCGGGAATTTTTCTTGTAGCTCGACTTCTTCCTCTTTTTA